AGGATTACCATATATAACACAAAATTTCTCCGCCGATTCTTTTTAGTCGAGCTTCTCGGTCTGTCATTATACCTTGAGAAGTCGAAAGGATTACAATTCCTATTCCGCCTAAAATTCGTGGAATTCGTTGAGAGTTAGAATAGATTCGTAGACCCGGTCGACTTATTCTCTTTAAATTTAAAATCGTTTTATAGGATTCTTTCTTATTTCGTCTGTGTCTTAGGGTTAAAATCAAAAAATATTGGTTGTTTTCGCGATGTTTCCTTACGTTTTCGATAAAACCCTCTCGTAAAAGGATTTTAACAATGCTTTCGGTGATGTTAGTCGATCCTATCCGAACCGTTCCTTTTCTATTCATGTCAGCATTTCGTATAGAGGTTATTATATCAGCAATAGTGTCTTTCCCCATGATAAGTTAAAATTCCTTATTGTTCTATAATTTTGATATAATCAACATGTTCTTTTTCTTTTATTTATATATAGATATAGACGAATTATATATTAATATATGAATTAAATTCTTAATATTTTATTATTAAGGGTATATACGTGATACACTATCTATTAATTAATTTTATTTCAATACCATTTTTTTTAATCCTAGACTAACTATCGATATTTAGATCTTATAATACCTCAGGAGCTAATGAAACTATTTTAGTAAAGTTTAATTGTCTCAATTCCCGTGGGATCGCCCCAAAAACTCGAGTTCCTTTTGGATTTCCTTCTTGATCAATGACAACTGCGGCATTGTCATCATATCGTATTATCGTCCCATTGTTACGTTTGAGTTCTTTACAAGTACGTACAATTACAGCTCTAATCACTTCTGATCTTTCTAGAGGAGTATTTGGTATTGCTTCCTTGATTACAGCAACAATAACGTCACCAATATGAGCATATCGGCGATTACTAGCTCCTATTATTCGAATACACATTAATTCTCGAGCCCCGCTGTTGTCTGCTACATTCAAATAGGTTTGTGGTTGAATCATATCATTTTTTTTTATCTCTTCTTTTAATGCAAAGGACGAAGTAAAAAAATATTGTTTGTCAAAAAAAGAAAACTTATAATCTTTTTATCCTTAACTGTTATTTAGCTTTTTCATTCTATATTCCTATTCAGAAATAATGAATTGGGTTTTTATAGGCATTTTTGATGCCGCTATTGAAATAGCTTTTCTGGCTATATTTTCGGGTACACCACCCATTTCATAAAGGATTTTACCTGGTTTAACCACAGCTACCCAATACTCAGGGGATCCTTTCCCAGAACCCATACGCGTTTCCGCAGGTCTTACTGTAACTGGTTTGTCTGGAAATATACGTACCCAAATTTTTCCACCACGTCGTACATTTCGTGTCATTGCTCGTCGCCCTGCTTCTATTTGTCTAGATGTGATCCAAGCGGGTTCAAGTGTTTGAAGAGCATATCTGCCAAAACAAATACGATTCCCACGAGAAGATATTCCTTTTAGTCTTCCTCGATGTTGTTTACGAAATCTGGTTCTTTTTGGGTTATAGTTGATGGGTTTTTTCTATTCCATCTCTACTACAGAACTGAACGTGAGAGTTTCTTCTCATCCAGCTCCTCGCGAATAAAAGGACTAAATTAAGATATAGATGTAGTTAATGATTAATTGTATTAATCATGGTATTTTTTGAAATTTCATCTGATCTCTGATGAATTCTATTTATTTAAAAATAACGTAATATCATCATCTCGAATGTCGTTTTTGTTAGAGTTATATATAATATTCTAACAAATCCTTATTTTCTTTTATCTTTTTACTTTTTTTTTCGTATTTTATTATTTTTTTTTTTTCAAATAAAAAAAAAACAAATTTTTCGCCGGCGAATATTTACTCGTTCAATATCTATTTAAGTTTGATGTTTATCCCACGAGGTCTCAGAATAAAAATCAGAATAGATAATAAAGTTTCTGGTTTATTCCGCCATCCTGTCCAATGAATTACTAAGATTTGTTTTTCAATAGAATCCTCTATATTCATGGGTTCCGTCGTTCCCATCGCTTCTTGATTAATCATTAGGCCCGAATTCTACAATGGAGCTCTTATATGAAATTTGTAATTTCATTTTTTTATTTTTTTTTGAGTCAATTTTCTCAGTTTTTATTGGCTCAAGGCTCTTCATTTTTTTTTTTTTTCGGAACAGATTTATCTAATTATTATGAATGAATCTGTATTGATGCTTTATTACATTGCTTTTCTTACAGTGACCTCATAGACTTTCCAAATTGGAATTATATATCATTAATATTCAATTTTTTCTCTCTTTCTTTCATCCTTCCATTTATCCGCATACTTTTCGATTACCTTTCATAACTTATAATCATATTTCTTTATTCTTTTTTTTTGTAAAAAAAAATTCAGTTGCTACAATGATATGATCAATCTATCATATCTTGACTGATTTTTTTTATCCAGATAATGCGAAGCAATGAGTTGCTTAGGTTATTTATTAATGCTATAGTTATTAG